TGGGAAAATGAAAAGAATTTCATGTTCCCTTCCTTCTTACGTATTAATATATAGAATAATGAAAATCTATAATAGAAATGTTGCATATTTCTATATCTATATCTCCCGAGAACCTCCTTTTTTTTACTATGAATCCCTGTTGGATCGGATTCTAACGAATCCTTAGGGAACTCGTAAGAAACTCTTTATTAGAAGATAAGGACGGGAGAACAAGAATAAAAAAGCGGATTATCATACATATATTTTGTGTAGAAAGATGAATAGGTACACTTATTTAGTTCTACATTCCTTGCACTTATTATATACTTATAATAAATATACTTATCATAAGATATATTTCTAACAAGTACAAATTTCTAACAAGTACAAATATTAAATCGAGGCACCTATTCTATGACAGATTTCAATTTACCCTCTATTTTTGTGCCTTTAGTGGGCCTAGTATTTCCGGCAATTGCAATGGCTTCTTTATCTCTTCATGTTCAAAAAAACAAGATTGTTTAGATCCGATGGGATCAAATCTCATCAATTTATTTTAACACTTGGACTTGGATCATAATACAGATATCTTTTAGTGGAATAGGGTACGGTACGACATGTGACTCCCTCCGAGCACAAATAAAAAAGCTGTTATTGTTATGCATGCAGATCCATGATATATGGATAAATGCATGTATATTATATGTGAGTATAGCTGTTTTTGTTTTCAAATAGATCAGCGAATATCTGAAATAGAAAGTCAATGTATCTATATGTATGTAGATATACATAGTGGGATCATATGAAGGGGATGTTATTATTTTATATCTAACCAATTCGATGAATTACTCCTAATGGTTTACATCATAATAATGCTAGTTGATGAGAGTTACTTCGGGATCAAAACAAAAAAAAGTAAAGTCAAATTCATTTGGCTTATTCTATTATCTCAATTGCAATAGAATGCAACTGGATCGAGTATGAACTGGCAATCCGAACGTATATGGATAGAACTTGTAACGGGGTCTCGAAAAACAAGTAATTTCTGCTGGGCCTGTATCCTTTTTTTAGGTTCACTAGGATTCTTATTGGTTGGAACTTCCAGTTATCTTGGTAGAAATCTGATATCCGTATTTCCCTCTCAGGAAATCCTTTTTTTTCCCCAAGGAATCGTGATGTCTTTCTATGGGATCGCTGGTCTGTTCATTAGTTCCTATTTGTGGTGCACAATTTCGTGGAATGTAGGTAGTGGTTATGATCTTTTTGATAGAAAAGAAGGAATAGTGTGTATTTTTCGTTGGGGATTTCCTGGAATAAATCGTCGCATCTTCCTTCGATTCCTTATGAGAGATATCCAGTCAATCAGAATGGAAGTTAAAGAGGGTCTTTATCCTCGTCGTGTCCTTTATATGGAAATCAGAGGCCAGGGAGCCATTCCCTTGACTCGTACCGATGAGAATTTTACTCCACGAGAAATTGAACAAAAAGCTGCTGAATCGGCCTATTTCTTGCGCGTACCAATTGAAGTATTTTGAAATGAACTGAAGAATGAATGCTTTCTCCGCATGAGGGAAGGAACTCAGGAATCCCCTTTTTAATATAACTGAAGTTTCTTCGGAACGTTTATTCGAGCAAAACATGTTCGATTCTATTTCCCCCGTTCCGTTGGTAATACCGTTGTGTTGTGGCCCATAGAATAAAGCAGGCGGACGAATACGGAACAACCATAATAAGAAGCTATTTTTATCCACCAAAACAAAAACTCTTTTTTTTACATATGGAACTAAACTCAATTCTTTCATACTAGTAACAAATCTAATAAGTATATATTCATCACACATATCAGAACATTTCGGAATACAGTACAGAATTCATCTTTTTAGAACCAATATTTTGAATTGATACGTTAGATACAGATGGATCGTATCTCGTAAATTCTCTCTCTTTCGTCAATCGATGTTTCTTTTTTTTATCCTTTCTTTTGCTCCTTGATGACCAAACGATTGGATCTCTCATAACTATTCAATTTCTCTCTTGTTTTGCCACCCATTTCGGATTTCATCATCAATATTCTTCAGAAATATCCCCTCAATTATTCCTGGGCTGTGGGTAGCCAGTGAAACATTTCGAAATAATTGATTGATCCAGGGGGAGTTCTTTCGTCTCGAAATCCGAATAATATTCATTACTTCAAGTGGTTTTTCGGGCATTCATCGAAAGGAACAAATGAAGATACAATTGGTTCGAATTTGACCAATTGAGATACCTGGGAACTTGATTATTTCTTCATTCGAAACGGACCTTTATTCTATTTCTATATTCTTTCTAGATCCAAGGACTAAACAATTCAAAAAAAAAAAAAGAAGGAATAGATCCGATCCATAGGTTCCATACCTTGTTATAGAACTCATGCTTCATAGAAATATCGGATCAGATAGAGTCGGCGAATGAAGCAGTTTCATTAACAATTTACAGAACAGATTAAAAGTGCCAAAAAAGAAAGCATTGACTCCCCTCCCATATCTTGCATCTATAGTCTTTTTGCCCTGGTGGATCTCTCTCTCATTTAATAAAAGTCTGGAACCTTTAGTTACTAATTGGTGGAATACAAGGCAATCCGAAACTTTTTTGAATGATATTCAAGAGAAGAACGTTCTAGAAAGATTCATAGAATTAGAACAACTATTCCTGTTGGACGAAATGATAAAGGAGTACCCGGAGACACAGATACAAAAGCTTCGTATAGGAATCCACAAAGAAACAATACAATTGGTCAAAATGCACAATGAAGATCATATCCATATAATTTTGCATTTCTCGACAAATATAATCTGTTTTGCTATTCTAAGTGGTTATTCTATTCTGGGTAATGAAGAACTTGTCATTCTTAATTCTTGGGTTCAGGAATTCCTCTATAACTTAAGCGACACAATAAAAGCTTTTTCTATTCTTTTATTAACTGATTTATGTATCGGATTCCACTCGCCCCATGGTTGGGAACTAATGATTGGTTCGGTCTACAAAGATTTTGGATTTGCTCATAACAATCAAATTATATCTGGTCTTGTTTCCACTTTTCCAGTCATTCTAGATACAATTTTGAAATATTGGATCTTCCATTATTTAAATCGTGTATCTCCTTCACTTGTAGTGGTTTATCATTCAATGAATGAATGAAGAACTCATTTGATCTGCCGATATCAATCAAATCCGAATGTTACTTCGTACATAAACAAACCATTTTTAATCTGACTCACTCTTTATACTTCTACCCGTCTAAGGGATTCCCCCTCCAGTACAATGGCAGAATCGTGGATAGGGAACTATACTAGCTACCTACCTAATTTATTGTAGAAATTTCCGGGATCAATAATTGGACCATGCAAAATAGAAATACCTTTTCTTGGGTAAAGGAACAGATGACTCGATTCATTTCCGTATCGATCATGATATATGTCATAACTCGGACATCTATTTCAAATGCATATCCCATTTTTGCGCAGCAGGGTTATGAAAATCCACGAGAAGCAACTGGGCGTATTGTATGCGCCAATTGCCATTTAGCTAATAAGCCCGTGGATATTGAGGTTCCACAAGCTGTGCTTCCTGATACTGTATTTGAAGCAGTTGTTAGAATCCCTTATGATATGCAACTGAAACAAGTTCTTGCTAATGGGAAAAAGGGGGCTTTGAATGTGGGGGCTGTTCTTATTTTACCCGAGGGATTCGAATTAGCTCCCCCCGATCGTATTTCTCCCGAGATGAAAGAAAAGATAGGCAATCTGTCTTTTCAGAGTTATCGCCCCACTAAAAGAAATATTCTTGTGGTAGGTCCTGTTCCTGGTCAGAAATATAGTGAAATCGTCTTTCCCATTCTTTCCCCGGACCCTGCTACTAAGAAAGACGTTCACTTCTTAAAGTATCCCATATATGTAGGTGGGAACAGGGGAAGAGGTCAGATTTATCCCGATGGGAACAAGAGTAACAATACAGTCTATAATGCTACAGCAGCGGGTATAGTAAGCAGAATAGTACGTAAAGAAAAAGGGGGGTATGAAATAACCATAGCTGACGCATCGGATGGACACCAAGTGGTTGATATTATACCTCCAGGACCAGAACTTCTTGTTTCAGAGGGTGAATCTATCAAGCTTGATCAACCATTAACGAGTAATCCCAATGTGGGTGGATTTGGTCAGGGAGATGCAGAAATAGTACTTCAAGATCCATTACGTGTCCAAGGTTTGTTGTTCTTCTTGGCATCTGTTATTCTGGCACAAATCTTTTTGGTTCTAAAAAAGAAACAGTTTGAGAAGGTTCAATTGTCCGAAATGAATTTCTAGATCCACGGATTCATCAAGCTGGTAAAAAGAGCCGAATTGTTGTGATCGATGCAATTATGTATGATTCAAAAAAATCATGGAAAATGTTTTGCTTGCTTTGTTTATACTGTTTTTCTGCGAGATGCCAGAAATTGCTTGTATCCCATTCCTAGCAATAGTATGTATATTGCGAAGAAGACTACTTGATCCCCCCTTCTTTTTTTCAATCAAAATGGGAGTGTTGTGACTATGTTAGGCCTCCCATTGGCAGATTGTAAATGCCATGTAATGCATCAATAGTTTTTTTGTACCTAATAGAATCGAATTCTAATAGATAATAGGCATAAGTAGGAGGAGAATACACGCGGATAAATGAAAGGAACAAATGATTCTAGGAGGGATTACTCGTCTTCCTAATCTTCCACACAAGAAAAGGGTGGAAAATTCCTTTTCTTGTGTGGAAATAATAATGATTCTTGATCCTGTTCGTCAAAGATTACTATTTATTTGGTTTTCCAGTTCTATCGGAACTCGTTTGTTTCGATTCATAAGAAGTAGTGGACAAACAAAAAAAGGGGTGGGAGTAACTTACTGAGCAAATAAAACTTCTTCAATGAACTTATAAAAAAAGTAAAAAAAAAAGAAAATTTGAACTGTGATGAAATAATCAATAAGGATTGGGATATGCGCAAAAATCCA